GAATGGATTGCTATCTATGCCTAGATCGCGGATAAATGGAAATTTTATTGATAAGACCTTTTCAATTGTAGCCAATATCTTATTACGAATAATTCCGACAACTTCAGGAGAAAGAGAGGCATTTACCTATTACAGAGATGGTGCGATTTGATTATTATTATTTTTTTATTTTACTTTTCTTTTATATTTTATTTACCAACTTCAGTCTTAGAAGAAAGACACCTGATTCGGGATATAAAATTCAAATAAAAGAAAGTTTTTGAAATAAATCTACGCTTTTTGAAGGTGAAGTTTGTAAAAAAAACAATTCCTTCTGTCGTGTATCCCCGATTAATGCAGCCTCAGATGCTTCAATTGTCGATTCGAGTATTGAGCGAAAGGTTACACCTATGGGTTATGTATTGCAGGTCAACCCTGCTCCATTAGTACCAATAGGCGGCATAGGGGAAGAAGCACTACGCCTAGGAATCAACAACACAAAAACTTTGTTATAAATTATGCCCTTTCCTTATGAGATCGGAACTCAAAAGAATGGTTGGGCCAACAAACATCCATCTCGTTCGTATTTTTGATACCCGTATAACCATCGAAGACTGTTGAAGTGACGAATTCCTGGAAATTAAGGGGCGTGGGGGACAAAGAAATTGTTGAAGTTAGCATTTTATTTATCTAGTATCAAGACGTTTGATGTTAAGAAAAGATCTTTTGCAGGAAGGTTGGCTAGAGATTTCTTGTAAAAACACTAGCCCCGTTCAGTCAATAAGGAGAATATTTCCATTTTTTTTTTGATTCTATGTATTATTCTCATTATGCACATAAGGGAGGAGCCGTATGAGGTGAAAATCTCACGTACGGTTCTGGAACGGAGATTCTTTGAATCAAAGACGACCGTAACGGATGTCGGCTCAATCCGAAGGAAATTATGCTGAAGCTTTACAGAATTATTATGAAGCTATGCGACTAGAAATTGATCCCTATGATCGAAGCTATATACTCTATAACATAGGCCTTATCCACACAAGTAACGGAGAACATACGAAAGCCTTGGAATATTATTTTCGGGCACTAGAACGAAACCCGTTCTTACCACAAGCTTTTAATAATATGGCTGTGATCTGTCATTACGTGCGACTATCTCCACTATAGAAAGAAAAAAGGAAAGAGAAAAGAGTGAATCCGCTATAAATGCTAGAAACAAAATTACTAGAAAGAAAAAGGGCCTTCTACATATGCATCGTCCAAAAACGATTTTTATCAGCTGTAGAAAAGAAAGGAACTTCATAGAAGTCGAAATATGAAGAAATAGATATGCCTAGATACTTTATTCTATGGATAAAGGATCTAATTGATAGAGAAAGCACCGTAAAGATCAATTGGCGAGGTTTTGGGCCGATACAATAAGAACTGCTTACTTACTTATATTATGATATAAGACTATGATATAAGATAAAAGTTAGGAATCAACTTATGTAATAAAGTGGATCCCCTAAGGGATTGAGCAGCGGTGTAGCATCAGATCCCAAAGATAGTAAGTCTTTTTTTCTTTACTTTATTATGAAGAAAAGTCTTTTTCGAAAATTCTATATTCATTTCGAAACCGAGATAGTTAACTTTCAGAAAATTCTAGCGAGAGTGGAAATGCTTATGCTTTATTCTTTTGAAGGTGGGAGAAAAGATAAAACTAAAAAAAACGGATTAGTAATCAATATTCAAGTTTGAAACTCATGTAATTAACCTCTTTTAGTTAACCCGAGAAAAAAATGGGATAGATCTATGAGAAATCTCATTCAGTTAGATAGGGTAAATAAAAAAAAATGGGACACCACAAGAATTGAATGCTGAGCCGTATGAGGTAGGAAACTCTCAAGTACGGTTCTAAGGGAAGGAATTCACCCACCTATTCCGACCGGGGAGAACAGGCCATTCAACAGGGCGATTCTGAAATTGCGGAGGCTTGGTTCGATCAAGCCGCTGAGTATTGGAAACAAGCTATAGCGCTTACGCCTGGTAATTATATTGAAGCGCAAAATTGGTTGAAGATCACGAGACGTTTCGAATAAGAGCACTCTTTCTTTTTATTTTCATTTTCTAATTAATTGTTTGTTGGCCCCATCAGTCAAATAAAACGGATCGTTTTTTGGGAAAAAACAATCAAAGAATTTCATTTTCATTATATCCTTTCCTTTCGAAGATCTTTTTCTATTTACTCTGGTATTTTGTGGATATAAACGATACGCAGATAGAGTAGAGAATATATATATATATATTTCTTTTTCTGTTCTGCTATTAAAACTAACTTTTGAATGACTAATAAAGATAGATACTGGAATATTGCATTAGGAATGACCAATAACTGCCTATGTAATTTCAAATAGAGTAATAATTAAGAATCGAGTAAATAATTAATATGTTCCATGGAATGGAAGACATAGCGACATCTAGGAACTTCTAACTGAGATATTAATAAATACACTAGGTACTAGGTTGCACAAAAAAAATG